TATTCCGATGGATTGTTACTGTGTATTGCTTAACTGAACAGTACCAAGCCTTTCAAAAAAAAAAAATGAAAGGTTTGGTACTGTTCAATTTCATGTTTGTTGTTACTCCTCATCCTTCTTCCCATTCCAGAAATAATGGATATGGGCAGTTCCTCTGCATCCAGCAGGAATTGAACCCGCGAGTTCGCCAATTATGAGTTGGGCGCTTTAACCATTCAGCCATGGATGCTGGATAAAGATCATAAACATAGTCATTCTATAATATGAGTATAGACTCGGATCTTAAATTGGGTGATTCGGGACCCAATCAAATTCTCTCATATTTGATTCATGTCAAATATTGTAAACAGACATTTTACAGAGGTCCAAGGCTGGACTGAACAACTTGTTCGAGAGTTGGTTAGGAGCTAGTCATCGATCTTGCTCTGATCCCCTGTCAGGGGTCGTCGACCTACATACAAACGTTAGTTCATTAACCTCTAAAATTGATTCTTCTTGTAAGAAATGACCGTGGATAGAGACAATTGGTTTGTTTTTACGGGGCGGACGTAGCCAAGTGGACCAAGGCAGTGGATTGTGAATCCACCACGCGCGGGTTCAATTCCCGTCGTTCGCCCATAAAATAAGAGAAAAAACGGAATGGATTTTATCCATTTGGTATATTTACTATCCATTTAGTATAATGGTATTGGTTAGTTGACACGAGCTTTCCGATTATATATAATCCATATTAGTTGACACGATCTTTCCGATTATATTAAATCCATATTAGTTGACACAATCTTTCCGATTATATTAAATCCATATTAGTTGACACAATCTTTCCGATTATATTAAATCCATATTAGTTGACACGAGATTTCAATTATATTAAATCAATATTAGTTTATATATTCCATTAATTGGGATGAAAAAAAAAGGGGGGGGGGGTAAAAAAAAAAAAATGAAAAAAAACAGATCCTGGATAGTGAAATTGGAGGAGATACAAAGCTATCAATTTCTATGCAATCAATGGACCGAATCCAATTTGGTGAGATTTTTAATTCAAATCCTTTCGCATCGAGAGCGCCTTATAAAGCTCTTTGACCTTAGAATTGTCAGTACGTTGCTTTTACGCGATCTACGCAAAAGCAATCCATATTTTTTGATCCAAGGTGTAGTAGTACTTACATTATCGGTCCTTACATATCGCTTCAATCATAAAAGTAGTATGATTGAGAGAAAAAATTTCTATTTGATGAAACTCTTTCCTATACATATAAACTTTATGGAACTTGGAAATGAAACATCGGAAGAATATTTAAAACCTTTCACTAAAAATTGGTTGATATTTCCGCATCTTTTCCTGTCGTTCCAATTGAAAAGATCTTACAATCGATCCATAGAGCATTCCAATCCCATTAGTTTCAATTCAGGATATGACAGGAACATGAACAAGAAGGATGAGATTATCTCGGAAAATAAAGGACCGGGCGAAACTCATTCAGAGAAGGATAAGAAAGATATCAATTTGAAGATCGATTCAACTATAAATTCAACCAAAAATGAGTATTGGGAACCTGAAAAAGATCTTTGTGAAGATCCATTCACAAGAAATAAAACGGAGATTGAGCAACGAAGAGAAAGATCAATTCTTTGGGATCTTTCTCCTATTGAAAGAGAACAAACAAAAAGAGAATCAGATTTGTCCTCAAAGTGTTTATCAGAATATTCTCCAATCTCTTGGGCGAAAGAATTATTTAAAGAAGATCAAAGATATATGGAAGATAATTCCTTTCCAAAGGAAAGGAAAAGATTCATTGATAATTTTACAAAATCAATTCGTTATTCTTTTTTTAACATATTGCCAATAGATGAACCGTGTATGGGTGGTCCTAGTGCTACTAAGAAGTCCATTGAAGATTTCAACTTATTTAAAAGATTCTTTAAAAGGCAACAAGATGTTTTTTTCCAGGATTTCAGGGATTCAAAATCCAATTCATTAATGAATAGGATAGTTTATCTATGGAAGATCAAAACATATTTTCAAATCGAAAATCCTTCCTCAAATTGTACTATTTCATCAGATCCCGGATGTAATATTATTAGAAAGCAAGGACAGTACATATTGCACAACAATTTGAGATCAAAAACGAAAAAAATCGTTCTGAAAATAACAGATCAATTCATTCTATCAATAACTAAGCCTAGCCAGGTTCATGATAAGAATTCCCTTGATATTGATCATCACATGAATCTATTATATGAACTCAATGAGAATGGATCGTTGAGATTCAATCGGATCTTCAACCACAGGGATAAATTGAAGAATCAATCTTTATGGGTTCTACTCAATATTACTGGTAAAGAAGATGAATATTTAGATCAAATAATCAACAAAGAATTGAGCCAAAGCTATTTCAAAAATCGCTTGGAGATCGAAACCCCTCTTAATTATTATAGAACTGAAGCTTTCAATTGGTATGAATCGATTCGATATAAGATTGTTGTATATTCGGCAAATGCATTCAACAGATTCTATTTTATGAACAGGTTCAGTCGCAATTTAAAGGATCAAATTCAAACAAATTGGATAGAAAATGAAAGTTTTCATAATGTAACGAAAGATACAATTGGCCGTCATTCATCAAATTGGAGAAAAAGTCAGAGAGAATGGTTCAAACATTTTATTATTCGAACAAATAAAAATATAAATCGGAATTTGAATGTGTACAAATGGTCCAATCAGACCGAATACTTTCTAAAATATTGGAAACATTTTGTTTCTAAACAAAACTATTTCAAAATAGTGTTTGATCCAATTGAATCATGTACTAATACTAATAAAGATTCAATTGGTTGGTCTGTAATTCCCAACAAAAAAGATTATTCAAAGTTTTCTTCCCTCTCTGAAAATATTGTCAAGATCTTAAATTCGAACTTCAATATAATTTCGAAGTTCAATTATAAGTTCAATAATTTCATTTCTATTTTGGATTTTCGCTTTAATAAACTCAAAAGTCTTAATTATCTACAATTAAATGAGTTGTTGGAGCCAATTGGTGCTCTAATCGTTCATTTAAAAAAATATAAACCCTTTCTTTTATATGACTATAATCTTTCACAAAGATCAAAATTATTGATCGATGAAAGAACAATTGCACCATTTATTCCGAATGAGATACCGATTAATCCATTGATTATTGACTTATTCAATTATGAAAATAATCGCATGGAATCATTCGATAACACTGATTTTTCGACGATATCCAACGATGGAGACAATTGGTTGAATCCCGCGAAACTATCTGATCAGAGCTCATTGAGAGCTTCTTTTCACGGAGCAAATACGCTCCAATTTTTTGATTATTTGCATCATCCTCGGTCAAATTATAATAAGAGATTACCTTCTTATATGGAAAGGATTCATATAAAAAGGAAGAATCTTACATATGGACAATTATTCAATTTTTTGTCCATCCACACCAATCTCTCTTCTTTGCCTATTGATGAAATAGGACCCGTTCACTTAGATAAAGATACTATTTCGTTCATCCAATCACAAGTATCTAACATATTCTTACCTAAATATTTACAACGAAAACAAAGTGGTGACCAAACGTTTGTATTAATCTATGACTTGTACAGATCCTTCAAATTACTAACTCGATTGAATCCATTCGTTCGTGACAAAAGATATCTTTCCTCGATTGAAGAGATTTATACAACGCCTTTAACAAAAAAACAAATAGTCAATTTTGAAAAAACTTATTGTGAACCTTTTATCAATAGATCCGATTCAGAAGAAAACAACCTCGATCAGTACCTTAAAAAGGGTTTCAGTTCAAACATGGGTCTTATTGAAACTCGATCTTATCAAGATGATTTACTATCCGAAATATTTCCCAATAAGAACCAGGAAATGCTTCATCGTATTCAAGATTGGCTTGTAACCGAAAGTTCAAAAAACATAATTAGAAAAAAAGGCATAGATGGAAGGAGTACCCTTTCAATTTCATCTAAAGAGGAACATAAAATTATACCATCATCTCGTTTTAATGAACGTGTTAAGAAACAGGAGATGTATAGGATCTATCGAATAGATAGTATTTTTTCAAAATGGGAACTGTTTAAAACCTATATGCCTTGGTTTTTTACTTCTGCATGGTCTAAATATCTTGTAAATATACTTTTAGATACTCTTCCGGAGATATTGCTACATGGCAATAATCAATTTGTATCTATTTTTCGAGATATTAAACATAAGATTATGCATAAATTGAATATCTTGTGGGAACTTTATCATCCATTATGGGAACCTATACAACGGAAATTTATAACGAATCTATTTCAATTGAGTTTTAGATTCAGAACGAATCTTCTTAATAAGTTTTTATTTGTAACGAATCCTTGGAATGAGTTTTTGTCTTCCTGTGAGGATTTTTTCATAGAGGAAACAAGTGATCGAGAGAAGTCATCAGTACCATTCATATGGGGACATCTGAGATTACTAAATGCTCGGGGGTATGAATATGGGATTCTTATCCCTTTTTTCGTCCTTGGGTATTTCGTTCTTCAATATTTTGAAGTTATTTCCTTAGCCTTTATCAATTTAAAGATAGACTTTGAACTCATAAAGTATTTAAAGGATCCGTCATACGTGATCGAGTTGCAAAAACTAATGAATACTTCTGTACCTAGTCTCTTGTTCTCTTCTACATCCAGCTATTCTTCTATGAAGAATAAGATTAAGAATAGAAAGCTTTATTCGCCTAGAACTATAATAAGAGAGTTTAACAGATTGTGTTCTAGCATGGATATCTCCGAAAAAGAGATAGAATTACTAGTTCAATTTCTAATGACGAGAAAAAACATTTCTCAATTTGAATCGAATTTGACTTACAGTCATAATTTCTTCAAGAATGAATTTGGTTATCAAATTACTGAACAGCCGGGACTTATTCACTTACGATATTTGGCTTACACTTATCAAAAAGATCTAATGAATTATAAGTTCGATCAATTTTGTTTAGCAGAAAGATGGGTATTCCTTGCCTTTTGTCAGAAGATTACCTCTTCACAAATATTGTGTCCAACCAACCCCACATTTAATGGAAAACCTTTCTCACTCGACACAGGATCATTACTTTCCAAAGGGATTTTACTTATAGGTCCTATGGGAACTGGCCGATCCTATTTGGCCAAAAGTCTAGCAGCAGACTCTTATGTTCCTTTAATTAAAATATCTCTGAACAAGTTATTGTATGGTGAATATTTAAATTACCCTGGTACTGGAAGTACCATGACTGATTTTGAAAATAAGGTGAAAGAAAAAATGCAACAATTCAATCTTACCCTCGAATTGGCGAAAAGAATGTCTCCTTGCATAATATGGATTCCAAACATTCATCAACTTCATTTCAATGACCTAAATCAATCTTTCTTTGGTTTAAACTTAACTGACTTTTTCCTCGGTTTATTAGTGAACCATCTCTCTAGAGATGATGAGAAAGATTCTATCAGAAATATTCTTTTTATTGCTTCGACTCATATCCCCAAAAAAGTGGATCCAGCTCTAATAGCTCCAAATCGATTAGATAGATCGATCAATATTCGAATGCTTGTTATCCCACAACGACAAAGGGAATTTCCCATTCTTTTACGTAGCAAAGGGTTCTACTCGGAAAAACAGTTGTCCTGTCCCGATGAATTTGGATCTAGAACCATAGGTTCTAATGCACGAGATCTAGCAGCACTTGCCAATGAAGCCTTATCAATTAGTATTACCCGAAAGAAATCAGTTATAGACATTAATACAATTCGATTAGCTCTTTATAGGCAAAATTTTGGTTTGGAATCTATAGATAATCAGGTTGGATTCGGTAAAAATGACGAAAGACTTCTCTACAAGGTAGGAAAGGCTGTTATACAAAATACACTTAGAAGAAATTCTCCCATGAATCCTCTATCTACAAAAAAGGAATTATGGAAGAAAAGGTTTTCTTATTTGTCCGAATGGTATTTAGAACCTTCGATTGCCGAAACAACTATGAAGGAATTTACCATACTCCCCCATATTTTGGGTTGCTTGGCCGGATCAGCGGCTCGAGATTCGTGGTATATATCGGAACGAAATAGAGAGAATTGGATTTCTCTCGATATATTCGCTGAGCATGATTTCAATCTAGCTTCTAGTCTTTTAGAAAGTCTTCTGGTCGAGTTTCCATGGTTAGGAATATGTCGGGGTAAGTCCGATAAGGATCAAATCACATTTGCTCCTCAGCCCAAAATGAGAAATCATCTAGATATGCCACGATTTCTGAAAGAATATGAATTGAAGTTTCTAGAAGAAACTCTCGGCGCAAAACAAATGGATAGGGTAATAAATAAAATAGTTTGGGCTCCTAGGATCTGGCGTCTTAGTTTTCTTCGCAGTAATCGATTCGATCGTACAAAAAGAACCAATGAATTGGGATCTTCGTACCTGTTCGGATCGTTTGAAAAAGGGCAGATGGGAGGATCTCAATTTTCTATACAATATCCGATGCAATATAAAGACTCTAATAAACCTATGTTCTTTCTAGGAAGACGATATATTTGGGATCCCTTCCTATTTCAAGAGCAGCGCCTTGTGTTTTCACGCCGAGAAATTTTCGCAAATGAAGAACTGCTGAAAAGGCTCTATATTACTTATGGTTCAAGGAGAAGAAAAGCAAAATATGGTTTTTTCTCTAAAAAAAGTTTCCAAGGTGCTTTTAATAGATATAATTCAAAATCCATGACCAATTCGATTTCGATCATGAATTTGTGGAAACCATTGTCTTTTGCAGAAAAGAAACATATCGAGGATTTCAAACGCATTCAAGCAATCGGTATCCGATTGGAACGTATGCAGCCATATTCTCCTTCATTTACATATCAACGTTGGTTGATCGAAAATCCAATAAAAAAGGTTGACCGCTTCGAATCGTTAATTCATCACAAAAGATGCTTCGGAACCAATAGTTTATTATCTAATGAATCTTTTGTTTATAATACTCTATCCGAGAGTTATCAATATTTATCAAATCTGTTCCTATCTAACAGAATGTTATTGGATCAAATGACAAAGACATTGTTGGAGAAGAAATGGCTTTTTCCAAATGAAATTGAACACTCAATTCATAACAGGATTAAGATTTCACATCAGCCAATCTCTAACCATCGATGAAAGAGCAATGAAATATGGAATTAAGTCAAAAAATTGACCGGGCAGAAAATCAATGAGAGGCTCTAGCTCCGATTTCAGATCCTTAATTAATCTTTTCCTGGTATTGTCCAAGAATAGTAAGTATGTTGGAGGAAAAAAAGATTTTATATATTTTTTTTTTTTTTTTCATTTTAAGATAGGTTCCTCACTCCGAGATCTCGACCATGTAGGGTAAGCATAGTAAAGACAAGCCCATTCTCTTTAACCTAATGAGATATTCTCTACTAAACTATGCTTACTTCTTATCTCCTCGATTTCGGTTCTAGTATTCCCTCTTCCCACACTATTAAGAGGAGAGGAAAGGTTCATCATAGAGTCACAGGATCCGGATATAGTTGTTGAGGTTCGGTCGCAACTACCGGATCTTGCAAAATTTTGCAAGGAGTATATGGTCAATCTATGTATCTTGCAAGATCTTAAAAGATTCTTCTCAATCTTTGTCCTTAATGAAATATACCTCATAATACAAGAGCGGACCATTTCGGAATGGACTCCTCATTAGATAGAGAAGATCGCCAAGATCCTGTCTGTGATCCACTGTCCTATTCCAGCAGCTTAAACTTGTAGTTAATTGTCGGAATACCTCGTATCTGTTGATACGAGGGAAATCTATCCCATCCCAGTCTATTGAGAGAATATCATACGATATTTGCCATTGAATCGCTCATTCAATAAACATGAAAAATATTATGCCTTGAAGAGGACTCGAACCTCCACGCTCTTAAGCACGAGATTTTGAGTCTCGCGTGTCTACCATTTCACCATCAAGGCATCAAAAAAGTGAATCCTATTACATGAATAGTATATATATATATTATTCATATCATGATGAATATAGAATATATGTAAGAGATAGCGTATTGGAGTATTGATATCGATCGGTCGTAAAAAAGAATCTGATTCCTTTTTTATTACCTTCCTCGCGTATGTATAAGACCAAATCTATTAAATCAATAGAAAATATTACCAATCCTTCTTACAAAATATCTTTTTTCATTAAAATATATTAGTTTTTTTAGTTGTTTCTGACCTTGCTTTACCTTAATTGTTATTTCGGTAAAAGCGATTGATGTCTTGGTCCGAGTGGGAGGTAGGGGTAACAGTCCTTTTCTTTCTCTTTTCCGCATGTCCATAGAGTTTTGAGAGATAGAAACATCTAAAAAAAAGAAAGAGAGATATCTCACTATATTTTATTATATAGGTAATAATTTGTAATTTGTAGAACGAATCATACTCCTTCATATACGTCAGGGGTCCATTGATGAAAAGGAACTGGGGAAAGTTCGGACCCAATTCCTACAGTTATGGATATAAGCGCAATTCATAATCCTGGAGAGTCATACATTTGTGTATCTATGAGACCATTTACTATTTCTTGAAGCTCAATCTCTCCCCCGGATAAACCATATAGCCAAGAAAGAGCATAGACCAGACCAGCAGAATGGAAGAACTTGCCTCACCCATAAGTGAATATTTCATAGTAGCCTCATTGGATTGAGGCGTACATCTCTTCTGGTATATAAATAGAATATATAAGAACATGAACTGAAACATTATAAAGCTATGAGGCTGAATCATTACATTAGCACCACGTAAAAAAAAAACACATTCCTCCTAGAGCAGCTGTTAATACGAATAAAAGAAACTATGTTATAGTCATTTCTGTACATTGAATGTACTCCACGGATAGAGGAACACATAGGGTTGAACGTAATAAATTGATTCATCAAAATATTTCGTTGAAATTGTTCGTTCGAAAATGACCCAAAGAGCTGATCATAGGTTCTTCTCTCCATCGAAATGATAAGACCACCGAAATGATAAGACCACTATGCTCATTACAAAGAGATGAAAACCAAGCTATATCTTCTTGATCATCGATAATGAAGAATTAGGACGAGAATCAGGATACATTCTGGCCGGGGAAAGAAAGAGAACTTCCATGGTAGAAAAGCAAATAAAACTCTTTCAAATGATCTCAGGGTATAATTTCAATTTAAGTTTTCACTTTGTACATGTGAGATCATGAATTAGTAATTTATTTGAATCTCCGAAAGAGTAGAAATCATTTCTAACTTCCAATTTTCGGAATAGGAAATTGACATAATCCTCATGAATAGGATCGATTATTCCTCCATAATCTATCTCCTTAAGCAAGCCTTCTCAAGAGGGCACGGGAATCTAATTCAAATTTATCAGGATATGTAGATCCACTATATAGATAGGTAGATCTCGATCCTGTTTATAGATTAACGGAAATGTGCAAAAGCTCTATTGGCCTCTGCCATTCTATGAGTCTCTTCCTTTTTGCGTATAGCATTGCCATTCCCTCTGGCAGCATCCATTAATTCGTGACTCAATTTGAAATCCATATTTCGACCCGGTCGTTTTCGAGATGCCCCTAATAACCAACGAATGGCAAGTACTTTTCCTTGTGTAGATCTTATCTCAATGGGAACTCGATAAGTTGATCCACCCACACGTCTTGCTTTTACTGTTACATTGGGGGTTACTCTACGTATTGCTTGGCGTAGAACAGATAGTGGATTTTTCTCCGTCTTTTGTTGAATATTTTTGATGGATCGATAAAGAATTCGATAAGCCAATGATTTTTTCCCGTTTTTAAGAATACGGTTAACCACCATGTTAACTAATCGATTATGATAAATAGGATCGGATTTTGCAGTTTTTTTTTCTGCAGTACTTCGTCGTGACATGAGTATGAAAAAGGTTCAAGAATCTATTTAATAAAGGCTGAAAATAAATCATTTATTTTGGCTTTTTTACTCCATATTGTAGGGTGGATCTCTAAAGGTATGAAAGATCTCCCTCCAAACCGTACATACAACTTTCGTCGAATACGGCTTTCCACATTATTATATCTGCATAGATGAGACCTATTCTTTATGCATATAATTCTGTTTACTCACTCTCGATTGAGTATCCGTTCCCTTTCTTTCTTTTGCTATGATTGGAAATCTTGTATTTCACATATCTATACGATTAAGTCCTTAGGTTCAAAAAATAGTGTATAAAAAAAAGTGTTTCAAATCATTGCTATTTGACTCGAACCTGTTCTAAAAAGGTCAAGGTATTTTTTCATTTTCTGTTGAAACAATCAGGGAAAACTTCGAAAATGATTTCGATATTGAACCTTGGACATATAATAGTTCCGAATCTCCTTAAAAATAAGATCGTTTGTTTTACGGTAGCCTGCTATAGTCCCCTTACAAAACGTTCGTTATTAGGTTAGCCATATACTTCACATGTTCCTAGCAATTCACATGGCATCATCATGAAATGATACAAGTCTTAGATAAGTAAGAATATACAACGCACTAGAACGCCCTTGTTGACGATCTTTTACTCCGGCAGCATCTAGGGTTCCTCGAACAATGTGATATCTCACACCGGGTAAATCTTTAACCCTTCCTCCTCTTACTAATACTACGGAATGTTCTTGTAAATTATGGTCAATACCAGGTATATAAGCAGTGATTTCAAATCCAGAGGTTAATCGTACTCTGGCAACTTTACGTAAGGCAGAGTTTGGTTTTTTGGGGGTGATAGTGTAAAAGTTGACAGATAAGTTGTCTTCACTGTCACTCTACAAAACCGTACATGAAATTTGCACCTCATACGGCTTCTCGTTCGATTCTTTCAAAATAGGATAGATTGGATTATTTTCGTTGTTCGAGAATCTTAATATTCCCTTCCTTCATGCATTATGTCTCAAAGAGTCACTGAAACCAAAACCAATTCAGTCAAAAACGTTTTCGTATTCCAACCAAACACTAATGAATCAGAATTTTCCGTTCAAAAATATTATGCAAAATCTTCGGGATTTCCTCTTCCTTCCCTATTCCTATCCTATAAGTGCAGCGTCTGAAGAAATACTATTTTCTATTAATCAATATTATTACATGCTAATTCCTTCTTGATATCTCGATATATCATTCCTCCAAATCACAAATTGGATTCGAAATTGACGGGTTAATGTGAGCTTATCCATGTGATTATACACTGTTCGAATTCGAACAGGAATCAATTTGATTCAAAATATTGGCTTTCGTGCTTTGGTTGGGGTTGTCCAAGATCATTTCGATGACCTATGTTGAAGGGATATCATATATCTATATGATTATATATGATCTGATCGACTGCGTAAGGCTTGCGAATAGCAATCGATATGGCCAGGGAAAGTATACAGAAAAGGAAGTTCTTTCTGATCTGATCAGTCAGTGATCTGGCTCGGTGAGTCCTTTCTCCTATGATGAACTTATTAACTGATGAACTGCTGGCATCAGTCCTATATTTCTGTGGACCGGTGGAAAAGTGAGGGCTCAGCGGGAAGAGGATTGTACCACGAGAGAACGAAGGGGTCAACCTGTTCCGAAGATACAACATGGATTTTTTAAATGTAGTTGTAGTTGTACTCTCACATTGATCCAGATCAAGAAGGGTTTCCATTCATGGAGGTAAATATTTGCCTGCTAGGCAAGAGGATAGCGATGCTAGTTACAAATTATGTATGTTCTGGTAGGATTGAAATGTATTTACATGAAGTAGTTAACGGTTGCATAGGGTCTTCTCTTTTCTGTTCTGTAATGATGGATCCTGTATGTACATGTTCCTGATCAAAATCATTTGTTCATTTTCGGGTGGAAACACATCGGAACTTTTGAATGGAAAAAGATATAAAAGTAGCTCTTATTTTTCGAAAACGGTAATATCCTTGGTGCAAGAAGAACAATTTGATCCGTATCATCTCCGTATCATCTTTACTCGGTCCTGTTCTCTTTGTTCTTCCAAACAATATTGAGTCCTTTCCGCACGCACTAGTGCTAGATCAGATAAAACATGCTGAACAAAATCTTTTTCATGTTAAACTTACTTGATTGAGATAGCTAAAATCTTATCGATTTTACGGGACCATATTTTATGGTTCGAATCAGTAGGAAATCCTATTTTCGATAGGATTCAATCAAAATAGTATCCAATCTTTCTCATTCTTTCTTTTCGTAGTAGTGTGAAAAAAAGGAAGGGGGTTTGGCTTCAAGTTGTTCGAAAGAAAATATTGGAATAGTGGTGGTGAGTCTCTCAAGCCTTTGGTAAGTTATTATTAATAAGTCAGTTCTCCTTCCAGATGAGAGTAGGGAAGGGATATAACTCAGCGGTAGAGTATCACCTTGACGTGGTGGAAGTCATCAGTTCGAGCCTGATTATCCCTAAACCTAATGTTAGTTCTTTCATTCAATTTTTTTTTTTTTTTAAGAAGAAATGGAATGACAAAAATGGAGCTGGATATTTCAATTGGAAGATATACAAATTGTAATAATGAACAAAAAGGGTTTACGCTCATTTAATTAAATATTGATATATATCTCATATGTTAGTAGTGAGTTGAGTGGTTGGCATGAGCTTTTAATTAGATAAAATGAATATGAAATGAATATTATATGATATATTCTATTCATTTCATTAAAAAAAAAAGAAGATCTTGGTTGGATGGTGAAATTGGAGGAGATACAAAGCTATTCATTTCTATGCAATCCATGAACCGAATCCAATTTGGTGAAATTTTGAATTCAAATCCTTTCGCATCGAGAGCGCCTTATAAAGCTCTTTGACCTTAGAATTGTCAGTACGTTGCTTTTATGCGATCTACGTAAAAGCAATTCATATTTGTTGATAAAAAGTGTAGTAGTACTTACCTTAACAGCATAGAAAATACTCGAAGGATAACAAAATCTAGTTAGGTATAGGTAAACGACTTTCAATATCGATTGTTATATTAATATATTATATAAAATGGATGAGAATATATAATGGAAATTTACCTTGAAATTTCCATTTGTAGATTCCATTATTATTTATTTTCTATTTTCATCGAGAGAATGGATTGATTCAATTTAGAGCAGATTCCAATAAAGAACGGAGTTATCTACGAGAAAAATGAATAAATGAAATACATAAGATGTCTTTCACATTACAATATATTAATGAAACCCACTGTTCGTTATGGCAGTTCCGAAAAAGCGTACTTCTAGATCCAGGAAAAGAATTCGTAAAAATGTTCGGAAGGGAAAAGCATATCGGTCCGCAATAAAAGCTTTTTCTTTAGCTAAGTCTATCTCCACCGGTCATTCAAAAAGTTTTTATTGTATAGCCAATGATGATTCCTCTGGATCATCAAAATGAATTGATGTCAATTCTGATTCGGATGACCCGTAGCACAACACGAGGGAATATACGACACCACCCTCCAGGACCCTGGAGAACAGTGATGCGAAATAAATCATTTTCTTCGGGTACTCCCAAGGGTGGTCGTACGAAAAAGACACGATCATTAATTAGTTCCACTACAGTACTTCCCTTCAGCCAATCCGGATAAATGGGAAATTTATCATGGCATGGGAAATTTATCATGGCATGGGAAATTTATCAACCGTTCTTCTATCCACTCCGCCTTCCTACTAGAAAGGGATTAGAGTTCATCTTTTTTTGTAAGGATACACTTCAGCATTACCATTATGCTACATTTCTGGTAGCTCAACCTTATAAACATCCCAATCCATCCATTCCGATCCGAAACTAGGATCAAAACTATTTCTTCTTTTTGATAAAGAATAGCACAGAACCTAGGGAATCATGCATAGAGATTATATTATTGAATTATGAAATAGCTCGTGCATTTCGTAATAGATGGAGGTTATTGCTCTATAGCAAATAATTACTAGTTCGTAGTTCCAGATATCTCGATTCATCCTTCTTCTGCTTCTGCTCCTACCAATGATTCATCTCTGAACCCATTCTTTCCCTCTTTTATGGTTGTATAGAAAAAAGTGCTAAATCCTTTAGGAGAACTCAAAGTCATCATCTTTTAATAAAACCCCTTTCTACATCTCCGTAGCTCAAAATAGGATCAATTAATTGATTAGCAGCCTGTATATTAACCCGTATGTCATATTATTGTGAGCTATCAATATATTTGGATGTCTTCCCTAAAATTAGAAAGTCCAACAAAATATTGGAGAATAATCATATGGGAGATCATGGATCAGAAACATAGTTTTATTCTAGATATGTATATGCTCAAACCAATCAAAAAGATTGGAAAGTTATGATATAACTATGTATCTCTCTTTATTGTTTGGAATCTAGCTGCTCCGATTCTTCCCATCGTGAGCAAAAATTGAAAGATATTCCTTGTCCGATAACGCATGTGACTATTTTATTATTCTCTTTCGGAGCAGTGGGATCTGAACCCACGACCTCCATCACCCCAAGATGGCACGCTACCAAGCTGCGCCATGCTCCGTTATAATCATAAACCAACATAAAATTGATTCAAATGTAAATGCCCGAACTTATATTTTATTTGGACGTTATATTCACAGATTACTCCCTCTGCTAGACACGTTCCATAACATTGACGATCTGGTGTAAATAAGCTAGTATGGTCCCTACGAAGCCGCCATGGTGAAATTGGTAGACACGCTGCTCTTAGGAAGCAGTGCGAGAGCATCTCGGTTCAAATCCGAGTGGCGGCATTTTTAAAATAAGATCCCCTCAATAACTTCTTCCTATGTAGCAATATCTGTTCAATCTATTTCCATTGTGATAAATAAAACTTATCTTTCCATCATAGATCTCATTTGGAAATAAAATGAATAAATGGGTTGAATATGATATTCATAACTTTAGAACATATATTGGCTCACATCTCTTTTTCTCTCATTTTGGTTGTAACTCTCATTTATTGGGGAACCTTAGTTTATCGAATTGAAGGACTAAGCAGTTCGGGAGGAAAGGGCATGATAGTTACTTTTCTTTGTACAACGGGATTATTAATTACTCGTTGGTTTTATTCGGGACATTTACCGTTGAGTAATTTGTACGAATCATTCATGTTCCTTTCCTGGAGTTCATCCGTGCTCCATATAGTTCTAGAAATACGGAGCCAAGATGATCGGTGGTTAGGTGCAATTACTGCGCCGAGTGCTATGTTAACTCATGGTTTTGCTACTTTAGGTCTTCCGGAGGAAATGCAACGATCCGGAATGTTAGTACCCGCGCTACAATCTCATTGGTCAATGATGCATGTAAGTATGATATTGTTTAGCTATGTAACCCTTTTATGTGGATCCCTAGCATCAATAGCTCTTCTAGTTATTATGTCCGGAGTAAATAGACAGGTTCTTCTCGGTGCGATGGACAATTTCTTTTCCCGATCCATTCTTCCCAATGAAAATTTTGATTCACATGAAAAAATCAAAAGTGATTTGCAATACACTTTTGATTTTTCATCAACGAATTATCGTAAATGTCAATTGATCAAACAATTAGATCATTGGAGTTATCGTGCGATTGGTCCCGGTTTTTCTCTTTCAACCATAGGTACTCTTTCTGGAGCAATATGGGCCAATGAAGCATGGGGATCTTATTGGAGCTGGGATCCAAAAGAGACTTGGGCATTAATTACTTGGACCATATTCGCAATTTATCTGCATACTAGAATGAATAAGGGTTGGCAGGGTAAGGAACCGGCAATTGTGGCTTCTTTAGGATTTTCTATAGTTTGGATCCGTTATTTGGGGGTCGATCTATTAGGAATAGGGTTACACAGCTATGGATGGTTGATCTAACATAGAACCATAAATGGACCGAATTCCCGGAGGGAAAAAAGAATAGATTCGATCCAGTTCCTTTATGTAATTGATAAGTGACATCAATAACTGGTCCAAGTTATTTCAAAGATTTATTATAGAATGATGGAATCATTACTTGAAATAACTTGAACTATATTAGAAAAAAAAAAGAGAAAGAATTGAATTGTTTATTTGCTCCATTTCATTCCATTAATCTCTCAAGTGCCGTACCAATTGATCCATGATAGATCGTTTGAAAAAGGATCCATTGGGACCTGTATCTGCCATGGAACCAAAAATGACAAAACCCATACGGGATACTGAACACTATCCTCCCTTTCCAATTCCGTTGACCCAGAGAAACTGGAGCTGCATAGACGATTTTAACCGCTCCTATCATTACCAACCACAGCGAAAATAAATATAAAATGAGCATGAGGTAGCAATTCCATGTTCGGATTAACCCATACCCTCTAATTTAAACAAGTATGTAAGGGAAAAATTGGCGATTTGATTGCATAAGTGATGAAGAACCCTAATAATAATATTATTTTTAGTATTACGGGATAATAGTTCTTATCCAATATTTATGAACCTAATGTTGGTTCATAAGATCCCTGGAGACCCATACTTCTCGCTCCGATTAGGGGAAAGATAGAACCACCTGCAGTGTACAAAATGAACTTTGTGGCCAAATATACACGTCTTTCCCCCCCCCCCCCTCCGCACGGATAGAAGTGGGTGAAGGGAAATTGCAGTTCCCGCATAGGAAAGAAAACTAGAATATCTCGAGAAGCAAATGATCCTAATTGGTCACTGTACATTGTTAAAATGAATTAGTAAATGAAAAAAAAAATCGAGGATTTTGAGTAACTAGCCAAGCAACTGAAATGTCCAAAGTGGTAAGAAATTCCGTCAAATAGGTCCAATGGAAAGTCCGTTAATTCCCAGTCTCCAATGAAAATAAATAAGATCTATCCAGTTATAATCTTTCTTTTTTGAATTGGATCAATTCATTATCGAATTGGAAATAGTAACGGACGGAATGTATAGGTAATTAAAAGGAGTTCTAGTAAACAAATACCTAGAGTATACCATCGAATCAGCTCATTCCCTCCCTCTATGGGAGGGGAAATAAAAGCATTAAGGAATCTGCAGATATGGGCGAACTAACAAATATTTTGGATCGAGCTAAGGTAATTCGCTAATTATAGAGATGGAAGAGACTTTCCATCTCTCTCTCCACTGATAAAAACCCATACTCGAGATCTTGGATCAAGTATGATAAAGGTTTTTATCAGTGGAGAAAAAAAAAAATTGAAAATATGAGATGGATTTCACCATTTTTATTGTGCATATTGATTAGTAAGCTAGACCCATACTGCGAGTCGTCTCATGCCATAAATAAACACGTACACTCAAGAAATCTGTCGGACAAGCGGATTCGCACCGCTTACAACCTACGCAGTCTTCTGTTCTTGGAGCAGAAGCAATTTGCTTAGCTTTACATCCTTCCCAAGGTATCATTTCCAATACATCTGTGGGACAAGCTCGTACGCATTGGGTACAACCAATACATGTATCATAAATTTTGACCGAATGTGCCATTGGATCTCCATTAGTTAGTAAAAAGTTTTTTAAATTGATAAGATCATATATAGCCAAATCTTCTAATATATGCCCAATAAAGATGGCTAATAACGGGATATTATGAATATAAAACGAATCGATAATTGTACTATCAATTATGTTTGGAACCAATATGTTAAGGTTCTTTATTTTTTCAATGGAACAAAGATATTTGTCCCATTTCGATCCCTCCAGATCACCCCGAATATGGTCCAATTGTGACAGGTCATTTTCATAATGAGTTTTATATGGATGTATTCATCATGTTTTTGATCGATCATAATACTATATAGATTTCGAGAGATTCTGGTCATATAGAATAGATAAATCTTATGAGATATACCCATGATCTTTTTGGATAGAAATAGATATATTGATTCCTAATCTATAGATCATATATATGATACTCTATCACCATTTCGACAAATGAAATTGATCGATACGAGTCGATTATATGATACGATTGCCAGAACAGTAGCTGATTAAATAACTGCTTCGGCGGCTGCAATAGCTATAACAAAAAAATGTCTCCCTTTACTCGCCGACTATATTCTAAGATAATGAAAAAATGCTACTGGATTTGGATCGACCGCATGCAGTATTGGCAACACATAAGTGCTCTGTTCTGAATCGTGACCAGATAAATACCAATAGATAATGAAGAAAGCACTTCGAACTCGAATAAGTGTATGCTCGATCGAGTCTTCATTCAATTACTGATATCGGTAAACGTCCCGGAACCATATCATCATAATGAAATTCATGACGATCATAGGTCGGGAGTTCATATTCTTCAATCATCGAAAGACAATTTGTGGGACAATACTTGACATAATTTCCATGAAAGATACAAATTCATGGAAAAAAAAAAAAGATTCTAAATTCCCAATAGTTTTTCCCAATATATCTTCCAAATTTCCAATCAACAATGGGTAGATTGATCAGACATACATGTATACTCCACAAGCAATACTTTGAAAGAATCCTAAGTGTATTCATCCACGAAATCGTTCTGATGGGGATGGTATCAATTTGTTATAGGGATATTTAATAGTCTAAGTAAATAATTCATGTGATATAATGATTATGCATCATTTGTATACCTGTAGCAGAAATAGATCATATATAAGATCATGTCCCCCTCTACAAAAATATGAGAGAAGGGAGTTTGTGGAAAATATAAGAAGAGAGAGTTTGCGCACCAATATCCGCTATTAAAAGCCCAGGCTATAAAAAATGAGAAGCTATACAACCCAACTCTAGCATAATCACTCTGCTAGAGCTATCCCTTTGGGATACATATTTCCCGATCGATCTTTTCGGCTTACCGTTCCGTTATTGCCTCTGCGAACATAGTAGCTAAATAATTTCATTTTGTTACATAGGGGAGATATTGAACAATTGTTCGATTAGAAACAATTTTATCAATCCTTCCCCCTATGTAAATAATCTGATAGAGTAGAGGTTCACAGTCAATAACATTTTGACTATCTAGTAATAAGTCGAAGAACACCGTGCATCGATGGATAATGAGAACCCATACTTACCATCAGGGGGTCTTTCTCTGTAGCAAGCATGATCATATTATAAATGAGAAAAAAAGAACGACTAATTGGGATTCGGGATCTCTAAAAATGGGAATTGAAAACTTTCAAATTAACGGGTTTTTAGCCCACGAATACCTAATCGACCGATTAAATCATCGTAACGAAGTTTATCCCTCTTGTAGAGATAAACCAAAAGTTGCTTACGTTTGCCCAAAATTTTCCACAAACCTCTTTGGGAAGAATAGTCTTTTCCATGCAATTGCAGATGTTGGGTAAGTCTTAGGACCCGATTGGTTAAATAAAATACCTGAGATTCAACAGATCCTCTCTGTTTATCAGGAATCAGAGACGAACTAATGGATAAATTCTTGATCATAAAAAAACAAATTTTCCCGGAGTTGAATGGAATTTTTTTTTTTTTTTTTTCTCGAGTCAGAAAAAAGAATTAGATCCATTCTTTCATTTTCATGGTCCATATAAGAATTCTGATTCATTCCGACCATTTCTATTGAATAAAAATTGGTCGGATTCTTTCTATCTTCTTGGAGGAATATCTGGTTTTGGACCTATGGCAAAATACGATACGAGAGGTAGAATGTTTTCACATTGATGAAACGAACAGATTGGTTCAATTTTGGCGATATCCTGAAACTCCATTGAATAAATCTATTCTTTCGATGAAAACGTAATTAAAACAAAAAATCTATCAATTGAAAGTTAGGGGATACATACGTATTCTCAACATTGCGGATCGACTCCCATCATTTGTATTGAACCAATATCTATTCATGCAAATAAGATCCTCTAATCGATAACTAGGCCAAAGAAAACGTTTAATTTTTTGTGTTGTATCTGCGCTAAGATGTTGGTCTCTTCCCATGAGTTCTTCGTCATTTTGTATGTCTATTTCTTTTCCATTAGAAAATCCCGCATGATCGTTTTCTGGATCAAACCGATTCAGGATTCTAAATTCTCTGCGACGTTTTGGAAGCAAAATATCTTCTAAATTGAGGGAACTCAAAATGTTTTTTCCATCCCCCATAATTTCCCCGCGTTGCACAGATCCATCATAAAGATTTCCATCCATCCATTCCCGAGCTCTATTTTGAAACTTCAATGAAATACTTATGATTTTATACATCAGGAATTGGTCATTCGGTATGCTTGATAAACGATATGGTTCGGAGACTATTATTTTTTTATCTTCCCATATTTCATTTCCGCTGCTTACCTTTCTCGGAACATCCCCCTGAATAAGATCATCTTCCCGTATTTCATTTTCATTGCTATCCTTCTTCAGAAGAAGGAACATTAGATTCAGGTTAACATTTCGCTCTTGGATATTGGTCCAAAGATATTGGTCTGTATCCTTAATTCCGGACATAACCCTGCAAATATTCGACAGCTTTAATACACTTTCTTCCCCTATAGCTTGTACCGTTTTGTATTGAACAAGAACTTTATGAGTTCGTTGATCTTTTACTTTACCAGTTTGTTTATCTTCTACTTTACCAGTTTGTTTATCTTCTACTTTACCAGTTTGTTTATCTTCTACTTCACCAATTTGTTGGTCTTCTACTTCAACAGTTTGTTGATCTTCTACTTCACCAGTTTGTTGATCTTCTACTTCACCAATTTGTTGGTCTTCTACTTCACCAGTTTGTTGGTCTTCTACTTCACCATATTCATCGTTCCGATTATGCTCTTTTCCTTTTTTGTTCTGAACATATGATCTAGCACCTATTCCTTGTTCCATAACATTTGTTGTTTCCTTCCGTTCTTCTTCCTCCATCTTTTTCCGGTCTCGTTCTTCTCGTAAAAACGATTTTCTTGGTACGGGCTTCGATTTAGTGTCATATATATTATGGATTCCCAAAAGTTCCGGGAATAACCAGAATTTTAGATCTAATCCGGATCCTCTCTTCTCGATTTCCGGAGAATCCATAATGCTAACATTGTCTTTTCGCGCCTCATCAATCCCCTGCTGATTCGTAATAAAATCAGTCTTCTGCCTGTCAATCATTGTTGTATGATTGTAAGTACAAGAACGTATAGCATCGTAAATATCAATAATAGAACGATGACCATTCACGATATTGAAATCGGTACCCTTCCAATCCTCCTCGAGGATATCACGAATCAACTTTTTCCTGAGAATTCCTTCACGATCGGTAATATCTTGATCATTTGGTATATCAGGTTGTACTGGTGGTTCGTTAATATCTGAATCTTTTGCCAAATTGAGAATATCTGAATCTTTTGTCGAATTGAGAATATCCGAATCTTTTGTCGAATCGAGATAACTATATGATAAGAGATCGTATCTGTAACGTTTGTTCATTTTCCGAAGTAGTTTCAAAGAAGGTTCCATCACAGCTGCAAATATAGAATCTTTTTGTTGTTCATAGGGAATTAATCGTTCTTCATAGCACGTACATTGCTTACTGACTCTATTTCTCCATTTCCGTGGGTTTATACTAGACCATATCTGTGGGGATAAATGGTACCGGTCAGAACATTTCAACCATTGTTTCCAGTCATTCTCCTTCAGATCTTGTGGTTTCTCGTGATCCAATATTCTTTGTATATCTAAGAATTCTTTGATCTTATTTTTTATCAAGGGATATGATGTTTGGGCTCGAGATTCTAATAAATACTTTGAATAGGACCTGTTCATTGTCTTTATCTGCCATATCTTGTGAAATACATATGCTTGGGACATTGAGCACATGTTTCGATCAGGACGAATTTCAAAATCTTGTATTTTTTCGTTGATCAAATAGTAGTTGGTAATTTTATCTCTATTTCTTCTTGAAATATCATTATTGAGAATGAATATTCGTCCGTAAATTGTTGCTATATTCCCCGTGGATCGGATCCAAGCGGATCGAATCCAAAATTGAATATTTGACCCGATGAAATGAATAACACTTGGTAAAAGATCTCGGTCATTTTTGATAAAAAGTTTCAAAAATTTCATTGAATAGAAGCTTTTTCGGATTAATTGGACACTTTTATTTCGAAATCGACCAGGTATTCGCCGAATCTGAACCAATCGCTTTTTTAATGTTGATCCCGACATATTAAAACTCCCCTTCGATCCGGTATTAATCTCTGAATCCACCAGAGACATTCTAGTTATAGGAGAGCTATTTATGATCGCGATAGATTCGATCCGTTCCTTCATTGTGGTCGTCCGATCATCTGGATCTTTAACATTAATTGTTCGGGTTCCATATCCAAATTGATCATTAACTTCTGGTGAATCATTTGCACTACCCATAGAGGTAGTCTCACTCAGTAATTTCTTTTGTATCCGGTCATTCAGTTCACTCTTGTCTATATATCTAACTCGTGGAACGCGTCCTATTCCTGTAGATCCCATCAATCGTCTCTTCCATTTTTTGAAGATAATAAATTCTCTCCTCAACCCTCTTTTCAATCTTTTGAAAATGAGAAATCCTCTTTTCAATTTTTTGAAGATCAATTTTTTGAAGATAGGTTTCAAAAATTGGGAAAAAGGCCCTAGCTTTGGGTTTGGATCACCATAAGGTACGTCAGTTTCCAATCCAAGGGTCGTTAAATAACTCCAACGCAATCTTTTTTCAAGTCGGGGTTTGGATCTATGCCAAGGCTTCAAACGAAAAGGAAATAGAAGCTTTATCTGCATACCATTTTTTTTCCATTTGTCTGGGAATTCTGTTTGGGAAAATTCGGTACCATCAGGAGCGCATCTTATATGCACTTCTCTCCTCATTTCTTCCCAATCTTCGGAAAATTCGGGGACTTGAAATATTAATATACGACCAATATTTTTGGCTATTATAAGCGATGGTAATATTATACGTTTTCTAAGAATTGATTGAGCCACTAATAATAAACCTCTTAAATGGTTCAATTCCGACCACAGTGCACATAAGGACTCAACGATTGTCAGACTGTAGGGGACCGGCTCAAATTCTTTGGATCTCTGGATTTTTTTCCTAATTTCTTTCTTGATTTGTTCTGTATAAACTCTATCAGAATCGGGCGTGTCGTAATAATCTTTAGGATAAGTGGGTATTTCCATTCTTACCAAAAAGAAAAAGGAATGTACATTCGGTTGTATCCCCTTCCATATCATAATTTTACGTCTTTGAGCACGTATGGATCCTACGATTAAGGACCGGCGATAATCTGACTCGGGAAAATAACGTTTCATAACTATTTTTCTTTGCCCAAGACGAAAAGTCAGCGTACTTCTGACCTTTCTTGAACGAACCCTATTCGTTGTGGCTAAAACTGCGGTTAGCTCATCATAGTCGCCCATCATCAAACCAGAGGACCATCGAGGCACATGTTTCCGGATCTCTCTAATTTGGAGAGGTTCTTTTAATAGTATTTCCCTGTAAAGGGTAATAAAATCTTTTGTTTGCGTTGAATCATCCGTAGATACATTTCCACGAAATTTCCGTAGTATTGTCCACTCGTGTTGCGCCAAAGACTCGAAAAGTAAATTCTGTTCCGAAGTAACCTTTTCTTCCGTAGTAAAAAGATAAAGAATCAATTCCCATTTTATGGTACCTGTGGGTGCAACGTTTCTACCGTCGATTCGGCTGTAAATATTTACCAAATAGTTTGTGTAGATTCGTTCATTACATGAAGCAATTTCCGGTACAATATCTATATAGGCTACTCGAAGGGCTATTTCCAACCACAATAAATGTATCAACGAATCATCCTCTTTTGCATAGATCTCTTGAATCTGATCAGAAGGCATTTCCAACAAATCTTTTGGATAGATCAGGTTACCAAAAGAATAATCTATATCCGAAGAATCTATATTCGACAAATATTCTTCAAAGATCTTCCTTGCTTGATTTGGAATTATTCGTTCTGCTAAAAGCCGTTTCGAAATAGGTTCAACTTTTACTCTTTTCGATGATTTAGTGATCGGAATGAGCGAACGAACAGTATCTGTAGGTAAGGGTTCCCAGGGTAGTCGAAAGCTTTCGTGTTCCAATTCCTGCCAATGATGAGAGATATGGTACCCATGCCCAAATGGATCATTTGGTAATCCCTCTTTACGGTCTTTCATAAATACCTCTGTAAAATCCGAAAGATTCGAAATGATCGAATCGTTCAGCATTCGGGGGGACTCAATTTTGTTAATTGTTCCACGGAATGCCCCATTAAGGAATGGATCATACATTTCAGTAAAAGAATCTCCCTCAGAATTGGAGAATTGAACTCTACTTTCCATAACATTTCCAACAGGAGATCCATTGCTTAGAGCTTTCACTCGATCCAAAAATTCATTCCCTAAATAATCTCTTCTTCTTTTAATGGTATGGATCCATCTATGATAAGGATCCTCAGATGAGCAAGAAATACCTGAAAGATATCTATATTTATCGAGCTTTTCCCCAAGAACCAATACACTAGGTAAAAACGTAAAAGAGATTCTTTGTTTTCCATCACTCAAATATGTGCCAAAAAAATATTGAGAGACTTCGGTCCTCACAGGACCTAGTCGAGTAAATGGGCTATTCCCGATATATCGTATTGGCCGATAAGCTCTATTATGATCAAAGAACATAATGGGCCATGGTCGCTTGAACCATGATAATTTTTCTTCCTTCTTAAGTCCTTTAATTTTTTTTGAATCTATAGCCAAAGAGCTATCATCTTCATCTATAGCCAAAGAGCTATCATCTTCATCTATAGCCAAAGAGCTATCATCTATAGCCAAAGAGCTATCATCTATAGCCAAAGAGCTATCATCTTCATCTATAGCCAAAGAGCTATCATCTTCATCTATAGCCAAAGAGCTATCATCTATAGTCACAGAGATATCATCTATAGCCACAGAGATATCATCTATAGCCACAGAGTGGCTAGTCACAGAGCGATCATTTTTGGCGTCATTATTTCTCTTTTTAAGAAAAGGTGATGGAGCTCTACCTAAATAGAATGAACAATAAGAAAGAAGAAGTAGACTAAAGGTTCGATGGATATAACGTTTTAATATAGTATAATTGATAGGTGAATTACGTTCTATACGGAAAGATACCAATTTTGTCAAAATTATGAATAGAATATGACCACCCAACCAACCGCAAAAACTACTTATCACAAATGATATATTACCGCCGTAACGAAAAAGAAAGAGGTTCACCAGTCTTGTTAATACGGGATTTGCTAAAATAATGGGATTACACAATTGAAGAATTAGACCACTCATAAATAGACTTATAATTTTTGGATTGTTGATCGAATTTATGGGGTGCAGAGATTCAGAACTTGAAGGTTCTTTGTTCATTTTATAAAAACGAAAAAACATGTATGGTACGACCAATAAAGTTATTGCGTGAGGTTTCCACAACGCTGCATAGATGGGCGAATAGTACATGGACAAAAAGACTATTAATTGTCCCGTAATAGAACCACTTATAGCTATTATACCATAGAGAGTTTCTCCCAAAAAGAAAGATCTCATGGAATATATTTTAGAAGGACCAAAAGGCAATGTAGTGAGAAATCCATAATATAGCCCAAATAAAATGATCGGACCTGAGACTTCTATCCATGATGATAATGGATCCCATAGTAGACCAAGTACTCTTATCATATCGAAACTCCTTTTTGATCGAAATAAAAGAATGGGAAATAGGAATAGAATAAATAGATCTGGTATCCCCCATATATATATGGGAGATACAGATAGGAATAGTTATCATTTTATACATCCATAAATTTGATTTAACAGAATAGATTCCAATATCTAACATATTGAAAATAGAAAATCGATTTTGAATAGATATTATAACATCTGGATATATACATATGCTATTAATACAAATATTCTCTGTTATTTTATCTAGGAGTAGGAGTACTGGTATAGAACTCGTTTGTATTTCTGACCAGGGTGGTCCGATCCAAGTTATCTAAATTTTCGTTACGTCGTAGAGGGCGGGTAACCAATTCAAGTACATCTCTCGCATTGGCAAATCCATGAATCTGGGCAAAAGTAAATTCAACTGACCATTTAGTACCAATTCCTCTCGCCCCTAACGGGTTAGCATGAGCCATTCCGGTGATGGCTAAGTCGGGTTGTAGCTCGCGCATACGTCGTATCTGATTCGAATTGTCTGGTTTCTCCACAATTCGTGGTATTGGTATACACATTCTTATACATGTATCTTTTAAAAGTGCTAATTCAGCAGCTTGATACCGTTTATCCATATATGGAATACCAATTTCATAAACGATCATACCACATCTGATTAAGAATCTTGCTAGAGATATTTCTAGGAGATTATCTCCCATGAAAAATACAGATTTCCCGCGTACCAAATCAAGATAATCCTTTAAACTCTCCCATATCCGTTCCTCTCTTTCCTCTAGACTCTGGGTCTCAATACCAAATACAGGACAAATCTTTTCGATCCAAGCACGCGTTCCGTCCGGACCAATAGGAAAAGGAGCTACGATTAATTCACATTTTTTTCGTCTTATCAAAGTTGTTGCTGTACGACTCAAAAATGGGTTAACGCCACAAACATAAACTCCACCACCCAGTGATGGAAGATCGGCATATCTCTGAGCGGGCAACCAACCCGATACCTTGATGAATTGGCGTCTTAATTCTGTATTAAGTTGAGAGACCAAATTCGAAGGTAAAGACCCAAAAAGAACTAAGGGAGGATGATTTGCATATTCTACCAATTTCTTTTCCTTAAGAAGAGGAAAAGGGAATAAATTTGTTTTTGTTCTAGTTTTTTTTGATTCACCAACGGGGAATTCCTGTTCTGGACAACGATGTGCCATTACAGCTAACACAGTATCTTCCCCTTGAGTAAAAGCATAATCCAGTCCATTTGCTCTTGCCACTAAAATTGGTACTCCAATTTCATATTCCAACTTGGGTGCCATACCTTCCAAATCCATTTTTATTATTTCTGTAGTACAAGTGCCTATCCATATGATGACGCTGGGGTCTCTATCTTTTTTTATCCGAATACAAAGCGTTTTCAATTCCCCATAATCGTTCAAATGGGCCGAGATATCCCCTTCTTCTAATTCTGCCATTGCATAGCGGGGTTCTGCAAAAATCATAACTCCAAGTGCATTTTGCAAAAAATAACCACATGTTTTTGTGCCCACTACCAAAAAGAAACTGTCTTCAATCTTTTGATACAACCAGGATACACAGCTAATGGGACAAAAAGTATGATAATTACCCGTTTCACATTCAAAAGTTATAGTTTCATCAATTTTGGCCGGCATAATAGGGAGGGGAAGAATAAATGGCTGGGGATAAATAAGGAAAAGAAATAATGAATAAAAAGGATAATAAGAAGAAAGAATCAAATTTACAACGAATTGTGAATTAATTGTTGATTCTAAATTCTCGTAAACCCAAGTAAATTCTCCTGATTCTTTTTTTTCTGTCCCCCACCACCAATGGGATTTAGATAAAGATCAGAGAGTAAACTGAATAATTCCCGATCTGGAATCTCTTTTGGGACAATACCTTCTGGTTGGGACAATATTTGATCTGCTATATCTAGATAATATTTACACACATAGTTAAGGGATGGTTCA